TAACCAAACCTTCCTCAATCGATGTTTCTTCTTTTTTTGTCATTCAAAATAATACCTCCTTGAGTATTAGGAATAACGTCGGGAAGATAGTCGATAGACCGATCTCCGCCTTTTTTACTAAAAGTAAGTTTAAGATCCACTTTGCATATTGCAATTAAAAGGATTACCATATATAACATAAGATTTCTCCTCCAATTTTTTGTAGTCTCGCCTCTCGATCTGTCATTATACCTCGAGAGGTCGAAAGGATTACAATCCCCATTCCGCCTAAAACTCTCGGAATTTCTTGATAGTTAGAATAGATTCGTAGACTAGGTCGACTAACCTGTTTCATATTGAAAATTTTTCGAGAGCGTCCTTTCCTATTCCCTATATATTGCAAACTTTGTTGCAGAGTGACAACCAAAAATTCTTTATTTCTTTCCTTATGTTTTCTCGTGTTTTCAATAAACCCTTCGCGTAGGAGTATTTTAACAATGTTTTCGCTAATCTTAGTACAGGCTATTCGAACCCTAATTTTTCCATTCATGTCAGCATTTCGTATAGAGGTTAGTATATCGGCAATAGTGTCTTTACTCATGATCAACTAAGTTTAGTGGTACCTCCTAATTTTGATATAATCAACATGTTTTTTTTGAGTTTTTTTCTAACTTATCAAATTTATAATGAAAAGGGGTATATACGTGATACACACTTTATTAATTTATTCTTTCTTAATTTATTAAAAAATAAAAAAGTTTATTTTCATATCCTACTAGATCATGGTCTTCTCTTATAATATCTCGGGAGCTAATGAAACTATTTTAGTAAACTTTAACTGTCTCAACTCCTCGGTGATCGCGCCAAAAACTCGAGTTCCTTTTGGATTTCTTCTTTGATCAATGATAACTGCAGCATTGTCATCATACCGTATTATCATACCGTTGTCACGTTTGAGTTCTTGACGGGTACGTACAATTACCGCTCTGACTACTTCTGATCTTTGTAATGGCATTTTTGGTATTGCTTCTTTGATCACAGCAACAATAACGTCACCAATATAAGCATATCGACGATTGCCAGCTCCTATGATTCGAATACACATTAATTTTCGAGCCCCACTGTTATCTGCTACATTCAAATAGGTTTGAGGTTGAATCATAGTTTTTTATGCAAAGGTGAAAAAAAGAAAGAAATATTGTTTGTCCAAAAGAAAAGACCGATGCTTTTTTGCCCAAAAATGGATCTTCTTTGCTTCTATATTCTCATATGAGAATGAATTCCCATATGAGATTTGTGTGTAAAAAAAAAGATAAAGAAATAATGTTTGTCCGAAAGAAAAAACCGATGCTTTTTCGCCCCAAAATGGATCTTCTTTGCTTCTATATTCCTATTTTGAGATGATGAATTTAGTTCGTATAGGCATTTTGGATGCCACTAGTGAAAGAGCCTTTCTGGCTATTTCTTTCGATACTCCTCTTATTTCATAAAGGATTCGACCGGGTTTGACAACAGCTACCCAATATTTGGGGGATCCTTTCCCCGAACCCATACGTGTTTCTGCCGATCTTGCTGTAACTACTTTGTCGGGAAAGATGCGTATCCATATCTTTCCACCACGCCGTGCCTTTCGTATCATTGCTCGTCGACCTGCTTCTATTTGTCTTGATGTGATCCAAGCGGGTTCAAGTGCCTGAAGGGCATATTTACCAAAACATATATGATTACCTCGAGAAGATATTCCAGTCATTCTTCCTCTATGTTGTTTACGGAATCTGGTTCTTTTGGGGTTATAGTTGATGTTTATTTTGCAATTACATCTCTACTCCAGAATCGGACATGAGAGTTTCTTCTCATCCGGCTCCTCACGAATGAAAAAATGAAATAAATAGTTTATTAAGTTGTTTATGCGTCTATTTAAGGATAGACTGAGAAAAAACGATATTTTTTGAGAGTTCTAATTAAAAAAGTAAAAAATCATTTTCATTTTATCAATCTTTTAGTGAAGTTATAAGTTATAAAAAGATTTTCGTTTGTCTTTTCGTCTATTAGCTCACTTCCACTTCGATTGTCCCAATCCAATAAGACCTTCGCGGGCGAATATTGACTCTTTCTTTATCTATTTCAGTTGTAAAGTTAGTTCGAGATTTCTTAGAATAGATCAATTGGTCGTTGGTTCCTTTCGCCATCCCCCCCACTGAATCTTAAGGATTCTTTTTTACTGGAATCTTCTCTATTCACAGGTTCCATCGTTCCCATTCCTTCTTGATTAATGCTTAGGTCTGAATTCTACAACGGAGCTCTCCATGCCTTTTTTTCCTGAGTCAATCTTCTTAGTGTTTATTGGCTCGAGGCTCTCATTTTTTTCGATGAATTAAGATATTCAAAGAATTTATGAAGAAGTCAATGCTTTATTACACTGCTTTTTTTAGGTGATTCATAGACCTTACATGTTGGAATTTCTTTCATTAAGATATTTTTTTTCTATCATCCTCTCCTTTATCCGCATCCCTTTCTATTTTGCTTTACAACTCAGAATTTGGTTGAGATCCCTTTTTTTCTTTGTTTATGCTAAAATGATTTAAGTTGCTACAATGATAGGCCCATCCTCTCTTGACTGTTTATGTGGATCCAGATAATCCGAAGTGATGAGTTAGTTATAAGTTATCTAGTTATTCGTAACCCTAACAAAAAACAACGAGTCACACACTAAGCATAGCAATCTTTTAGGGGGTAAATTGAGTTTTTATTCAATCTTATAGGATATTGGATTAAAATTGAATTAAAAATTATCTACTATAATCTAAAATTCTCTACTCTAATCTAAAATTCTCTACTCTAATCTAATTAAAAAAAGAATATAGTCTTTTTCTTTTCATTTAATAGAAGATAAATTGAATAGAAAGATTTTTTCATTTTTTGTTCTATGTCCTTGTTGAATTCATGGGAAAGATAAAAAAGGCTTTCTTATTTATCGCCTATAAATATCCAAATCTTGATACCTAAGATCCCATAGATAGTTCGAACACTATAGGCGCAATAATCCATTTTAGCTCGAATGGTTTGTAGGGGAACTCTACCCGTTTGGATCCATTTGATCTGTGCTTTTTCTTTGCCCTGAATACGACCTGCAATTTGTATTTTCAGTCCTTTTGTATTAGCTTCTTTGCTGAATTTAATAGCTTGCCTCATTATTTTTCGCAATGAAATTCTTTTCTTTAATTGTAGTGCTATAAATTCCGCAAGAATAGTAGAGTGTCCATAAGGTTTTTTAATTCTTATGATGTCAATGTAAAGTTGTTTGGGGGGTACCCAATTGAATTCTTTTTGTAGATTTATTTTTAGTTCTTCTTGTAGATTCATTTTGAGTTCTTTGATACTTTTTTTTCTTCTCTTTGTTATTGTTTTTATTAATGGTATGGGGAATCCCGTATAGATTTTTATCTTCATTATTTTTAGCATACTCATTCTTTTTCTTATATTTCTTATACCCTTTTCTTTTATAATTGGATTTTCTTGGTTTTTTTTAATTTCTATACGTGCAATTCCAATTCCTTTGGGAGAGTCATCCAATCTTAATTGAAATTTTTTCACTAATTCTTTCATTCTTTTTTGTGCATAATTCATGATATAATTGCGTATTTTTTTATCTTCTTGTAGACCTTTGGAATAATCTTTTGGTTGTGCAAACCAAATAGAATAATGATTTTGGCTTATATTAACTCTGAAACCAAGTGGATTAATTTTTTGGCCCATATTACTTAACCCCCCTACCACTCATAGAGATACATTTATCTTTCAATTTATTACTTAGTCTTTCCGATTGACTCTGTCTTCTTTTCATTTTATCACCTAGTCTTTTAGATTCCCTATGTCCTTTTTCAATATTATTGATATTATTGAATCTAACAGTTATATGACAAGTTGATCTTTTTATTAGACAACTACGGCCTTGAGCTTGAGGTTTTAATCTTTTTTGGCTAGGTCCCTCGTTGACTTCAATTCCACTAATGATTAATTCATCTTTATCGTGTGACTTAGCGGCTTTTTCTCCTGCCGAATAAATCAATTTCAAAATTGGATAAGATGCTCGATAAGGTATGAATTCGAGTATCCTAAGTGCGTCCTCATAGGGAATTTCACGGATTAGATCAATAATTCTTCGCGCTTTCTGAGCAGACATATGGATATAGTGACCTGAAGTGGATATGTCAGGAAATTCAGAATATGTTGTCTTGTGTTTTTTTATCATAAGATTTATTTCTCACTAATACTAATGAAGTAGAAGCATCTAGATTTATTAAGCACGACGGGATCTCTTATCTTTTTTTTTTGCATGTTTCACGAAATTTCGAGTAGGTACAAATTCCCCCAATTTGTGGCCTACCATATGAACTGTTATATAAACAGGCAAATGTTCCTTTCCATTATGTATAGCAATAGTATGGCCAATCATTGTAGGCATAATTGTGGATGCTCGGGACCAAGTTACTATTATTTCTTTTTCTTCTTTTGTGTTAAGCTTATCAATCTTTCTTAATAAATGATTTGCTACAAAAGGGTTTTTTTTTAGTGAACGTGTCATAGTTAATTACTCTATATTTTTTTTTGAAGAAACTGATTCGATTTTATCTCCTATTTCCTACGTCGACGAAGAATCAACCGATCACTATATTTCTTACTCTTTCTAGTTCTTCTTCCAAGTGCAGGATAACCCCAAGGTGTTGTGGGTTTTTTTCTACCAATTGGGGCCTTCCCTTCACCACCGCCATGGGGATGGTCTACAGGATTCATAACTACTCCTCTTACTACAGGCCGTTTCCCTCGCCAACGCTTAGATCCTGCTTTGCCCAAACTTTTCTGGTTCACTCCAACATTGCCCACTTGTCCGATTGTTGCTGAGCAGTTTTTGGATATCAAACGGACCTCCCCAGAAGGTAATTTTACTGTGGCGGATTTTCCTTCTTTTGCAATCAATTTAGCGACAGCACCCGCTGCTCTAGCTAATTGTCCACCCTTCCCAAGTGTGATTTCTATGTTATGTATGGCTGTGCCTAAGGGCATTTCGGTCAAAGGTAAGGCATTTCCCATTTTTATAGGAACTTCTTTACCAGCAACAATGGTATCTCCAATTATAGTCCCTCTTGGATGCAAAATATATCTCTTTTTACCATCCCTGTAGTGTATGAGACAAATGTGTGTATTTCGATTAGGGTCGTATTCTATGGTTACGATTCTACCATATATGTCTTTTTCAGTCCGTCTAAAATCAATTTGACGGTATAGACGCTTATGACCTCCTCCTCTATGCCTTGCGGTAATGATTCCTCTGGAATTATGACCTTTTTTACGGCCCTGTCCATAGATCAAATTGTTTCGTGGATTGGATTTCACTTGACTGTCTACGGTTCTATTGCGTGTCCTCGGGGTAGAAGTTATGTAGAAAGGTATGGCCATGCTTTTCAGTATTTTTCTTGAAGTTCTTTTCTTTCGAATTCTAATAGAAGAGGTAGCAAAGAGGTGGAATAGTGCTTTGAAGGGTAATGATTATACGTTTGTAATGCATTGTATGTCCCATTCTTCTACCCTTTTTCGGGAGTCGATGACTATTCATAGCTCTTACCTTGACACCAAAGAAGAGTTCGACCCAATGCTTTATCTCTGTTTTAGTTGATCCTGATTCGACATTAGAAGTATATTGATTTTGAGAGGATAATCGCGTACTTTTGTGTGTAAGAATTGGGTATATAAGAGTATCCATAAATCTTCTTGCCTATGAGTTCTATTCTCAATAAGAATGCTAGTTCTTACGTTTCCTATTAAGGAATGAATATAGCAAACAATTCCTTATGTATGTATGCTGAGATTTCATGGATAGAGATCCAATTCCAATAGACTTCTCCTATCCCATTGGTATGCATCCAGTAGGAATTGAACCTACGACTTCGCCAATTATGAGTTGGGTGCTTTAACCATTCAGCCATGGATGCTTCGTGGGTATCTTCCTCCAATGAAATATAAGGTAAACTCGCTGTTGCGTTTTCTACTTATACTGACTGAAATAGAATATAAAAGACGAAAAGAACAGAGTATCTAGCTATTATCGTATAATAACAAGAAATTTTTAGAACCAATGAGTAGGCCAATTCTATGTTATTTATCAGATTTATCAGAAACTATTCGTTAATGGCTTACTTCCATCTCATTCAGTCTGTCGTTTTCATAGGTTTTTTTTGGATTTCTTACCGCAATACGCAATAGACGAACGATGGGTGGGTGGGATAGTGCTAATTCGAGCTACTTTAAGTATTAAGGAGGGATCTTATGAGAACTAGTTTCAAAAGGATTTATTATGTCTTCGTAATCAAGGTTTCGCAGGTCATAATCGAGATATTATTTCAGCAACAGGCTAGTAAAATTAGGTTTCTTGTTGTCGTACTAAGCGAACAAATGTATCAATCGATGTATGGGGACAAGTCAGTAGACAAGACTCGCATCAAGGAAGTTCTAAGTATTGAACTAAAAATGAAAATGGAAAGGGTATTCGATTCTTTCGTGATATACCTGCAAAGGTTAACGAATGATCATCTCCTAGATCTTGTATATTATATCTTTTACTCAAAACTGGAGTGCTATTATGAAGAGTATAGAGAACTAGGTTTTACAATCAATTTCTCGACCTTACTCTTACAAAGCAGTGGGGAAAGATACAAGATCCACGAAGGTTCGACCGTACCGGAATTAGTCCATCTTTTGCTTGGTATTCTTCTACCAGAGTTGGAGATGGAACTTGGACTGGGAAGTCATATCTTGCCACGAAACGTGAAATTTGAAATAGAACTAGACAATTTCATCAAAAAAATTCTTCATCGAGCGTTGATAAGATTCATCGACTATGCATTAAAAAACGATGATCGGATTAACGTTTTGATGGATAGGATCAAGGAGGAAATTGTTCGCGGTATTCGTGAAAAAGCGAATAATAAAGTGGATGCAATTGAAACCTCTCTTGAACGAGTCTTTACTATTGTCAAAGAATATCTAAGCGAAGGATTCAACAAAGAGGCATCTTTTTCTCTTTTCTATCATATCCTTAGGCAAGAGGTCGGAAAGGTGGTTATCGAGGAGAAACATTGTACGCGTGCAAAGTTTTTTTTCCACTTCTAAATTAAAAAAGGGAAACTCGCTGTTGCGTTTTCTACTTAAACTGAGCTAGCGAGTCTCTATCTATTTGGATGCTATTTGGCTATAATAGAATCTAGAGTTTTGAATAGAGAATTCGAATCGAATCGAGATTTGATAGTTTAATTAAATAGAGAGAACATAGATTCAATTATTCGTTCTAGCTATAAGACGACTTCTATTCCTATTATTTCCTATTATTCATTTTTAATAATTACATAAGATGACATTCTTCTACTTTCTTTTCTTATTTACTCTTGTTTATTCAAAATTGTAATGTAATAATGTATAATGTAGACACATTTCTTTTTGATGATCTTTCACTCAGAATTGATCACAAGAGTGCCTTTGGCACATATACCACTGAATCAGTCGTTTTCATAGTAATAATAAAATGAATATGTATAAAAAAGAGACTGTATTCTGTAAGTACCTTAAAGCCTAAGGCTTTGTATATTTCTATTTTTCCATCTTTTCATTATGAAAATAAAAAAGAATTTAAATTATGGCTTTGGGAATTGAGAGAGGTATTGAGAGATATCAAGAATTCTCACAATCCTGTCCCTTTGGCCTATTCTTTCTATTCGCGTCTCCAATTAACGTTCTTTTTCATTCAAATCTTTTTCCACCAAGAACGTTTTCTCAAACTCTTTGATCCAAAAATTTGGAGTCTGGTACTTTCACCACCGGGTTCAAAAAAAAATCCATATTTCAAATTCACGATCAAGGGTGTCCTATTGTTTTTTGTAGTATCGGTCCTTCTATATCGTCTTAACAATCGAGATATGGTCGAAAGAAAAAATAGCTATTTGATAGGCCTTCTTCCTATATCTATGAATTCCATTTCAATTGGAGGCAGAAATGATACGTTGGAAGAATCCTTTTGGTCTTCCCATATGAATAGGCTGATTGTTTCGTTCCTCTCTCTTCGAAATCGAAAAGGAAAAAAGAGTTGTTTCCTGTATCCGAAAGAGAGTACTTTGGTTCTTCCAATAACTAAGGGGTCAGAATTTTTTTTCTCTAACAGGTGGTCAGAATTAGAACTTCATCTGAGTTCAAATCCTACTCAGAGGTCCACTCGAGATCAGAGATTCTTGAAGAAAGAACAAGATCTTTCTTTTGTCACTTCCAGGCGATCGGAAAAGAAAGAAATGGTTAATCTATTGAAGAGAATTCCGTATTTACAAAAAAGCGTCTCAATTCATCCTATTTCCTCAGATTCGGGATGTGATAGGGGTCCGAAGGGTGAACCGTATATGGTCAGTTCCAATAAGATTTCATTCTTGAACAAGAATCCATTTTTTGATTTATTTCATCTATTCCATGACGGGAACAGGGGGGGATACACGTTACACCACGATTTTGAATCCGAAGAGCGATTTCAAGAAATGGCAGCTCTATTCACTCTATTACTAACCGAGCCGGATCTGATTAAGGGACTTGCCTTTTCTATTGATTCCTCCGGATTGTATCAAAAACAATTCTTGAATGAGGTACTCAACTCGAGGGATAAATCGCAAGAGAAACCTTTCTTGGTTCTACCTCCTCTTTTTTATGAAGAGAATGAATCTTTTTATCGAAGGATCAGAAAAGGATGTCTTCGGATCTCCTGCGGGTTCGAATCTGGAGTTCAAAGGGATAAAATCGGAAAGGATACTCTGAATCATAGAATTCGAATGAAATCTACGATCAACCAAGATTTCTCGAATTTGAAAAAGAGTCCGAAGAAAGGGTTCGATCCTCTTCTTTTGATTTCTCGAACGGAGGGATCCGTGAATCGGGATCCTGATACATATAGATACAGATGGTTCAATGAGAGCAAAAATCTCCAGTTCGAGAGCCCTTTTCAAGTAGTCTTCGATCGATTACGTCTTAATCCATATTCGATTGAACTGAAATCTTTTTTCAAATATTTGTCTAAGTCCCTTTCCTTTTTCTTTGTGAGTTTCGGGGATATCCCCACTCATAGGTCCAAGATCCACATTTATGAATTGAAAGGTCCGAATGATGAAGTCTGCAATCCGTTGTTAGAATCAATAGGTCTTCAAATCGTTCATGTGACAAAATTGAAAGCCTCCTTATTGGATTCCCAAAAATCGAGATTATTGATCGATGGAGGAGCAATATCACCATCTTTGTTCAAAAAGTGGATGAGTGACTCATTCCCTACTATAAAAAATCGCAGGCAATCCTTGGATTCTTATTTTTCAATGATAGCCCACGATCAAGACAATTGGCTGAATCCCGTGAAACCTTTTCATAGAAGTTCATTGCTTTCTTCTTTTTATAAAGCAAATAGACTTCGATTCTTGAATAATTCACATCACTTCTGCTTCTATTGTAACAAAAGATTCCCTTTTTCTATAGAAAAGGCCCCTATCAATAATTATGATCTTACGTATAGACAATTCCTCAATATCTTGTTCATTCGCAACACAAGATCTTCTTTGTGCGTCGCTAAAACTGCTTTTTTGGAGAGAGATACTATTTCACCAATCGAGTCACAGGTATCTAACATATGCATACCTAATCCACAAAGTGGTGACGAAAGGTATAACTTTTCTAAATCTTTCCAATTTCCAACTCGATCCGATCTATTCGTTCGTAGAACGATTTACTCAATCGCAGACATTTCTGGAACACCTCTAACAGAGGAACAAATAGTCAATTTTGAAAGAACTGATTGTCAACCTCTTTCAGATATGAATCTATCTGATTCAGAAAGGAATAACTTTCAGCAGTTTATCGATCTCAATTCAAACATGGGTTGGATTCACCTCCCAGATTATGAGAAAAATTTACCACCCAAAAAGAATAAAAAACGGATAATTAGAAAGAAATCCGTTTTGATCATGCAGCTGTATAGAGCCTTTAAAAAAGAGTCTTCAATTTTATCAAAAAGGGGGAAGCTAAGGTTAAAAAGATATATGCAATGCTTCTTTACTGAGCGAGTAAATAGGATAGTTTTACAGACTTTACAGACTTATTTACAGACTTATTTAGATTTAGACCGATTATGGACGAGGTTAAGGAGATATGGAGTCTTTTTTCTTCATTCTATCTATCGAGCATGGCGAATTCGTCAGCAAGAATTGTATCAAAAATTCTGTCAATTGTATCAAGAATTGTATCAAGAATTGTGTCAATGGATTCGTCATCGTCCGAAAGAATTGTATCAAGAATTGTGTCAATGGATTCGTCAGCGAAAATGGTATCGAAAATGTTCTAAATGGTATCGAAAATGTTCTAAATGGTATCGAGAATGTTGTAAATGTTATCAAGACGTGTCTCAATGGATTAGTCAGCAAAAATTGTATCAAGAATTCTGTCAATGGATTATTCAGGAAGAATTGGATAAATGGTATAAAAATTTGTATCAAAGGTTGTGTCAATTGTATCAAGTATTGTGTCAATGGTGTCAAAAATGGTATCAAGATTTGTGTCAAAAGTATAAAGAATTGCGTCAAATTTCTCTTCTTGAATGGAAGATAAGGATAAATATTAGGGTCAAGTATGTACTTTCTCTGGGCAAACAAGGGATTCCTGGAAAGAATGAGTCAACGATACATCTGAGATTTCCAAATGCTCGGGAGTTCCTTGATTCAATCCCTTTCCTTCTGCTTGTTGCTGCTGCATATCTGTTCGATCTTCCGGTGCATGCCATTCCGTTTTTTGATCTAGAAACACTTTGCACGCTAGTAGAAATGGCCAAACTCTGCAAAATGATTGCATCATACAGGATTGAGGTGGAAGAACTTATGTATAAGGATCTTATAGGTGGTTCTTTCCGGTTAACGAATCCCTTTTTAGTTGCTTGGAAACAATTCGGGTATTTTAGAAAGGAAATAGGAGCTTTTGGCATGCGATTGAAGGCTGATGGGATCCAATCAATACATAATAAATCTTTGAATATCAATCTCATCGATAATATCAGCGATCTCATAAGTCTCATACCAAATACCATCGCTTGGAGACATCAATATCTAAGTCATATAAGTAAAGAGATCTATTCATTGATAAAACAAAAAATCAGGTCGTCCTATTACTATAGTGATGTTTACTATAGTGATGTTGAGTGGACGGATCATCAACCAATAGAATTCTGGGCCAGCAGCAACAATTTTGTTTTTAGGGCCGAAAGAGACTTCTTGTTTCATTTATTCAACTTAAGCTTATCGAGAGAAAAAAGGATTGATCAAATTCTCTGGAATCTGACTCATAGTGAGAATTTCTCCAAGAAGGAGTTTGGTTATGAAATGAGTGAACAACCGGCAGCATTTTACTTCCGATACTTATTTGACCTTCATAACAAGTCTCTAATTTATTATAAGTATAAGTTCAATTCATCCTCTTCAGTAGAAAGACGGGTATTATATACTCAGTCTCAGGCAATGACGCCTTCTGTACCTTTATCATGTGGACCACTCTCTGTTCCGTTCGGCCAAAACCTATCTCCCCCTAGGGGTATTTTAGTGGTAGGTTCTGTAGATATTGGACAATCCTATTGGGTCAAATACCTAGCGACAAACTGCAATCTTCCTTTCATTACGCTAGTTCTGAACGAAGTCTGGTATCCGACGGCGATTCTTGATAAGAGTAGCCAGGAAGCTATGGGGGATATTCTGAAGCGGGCTTCCTGTCTAGAGAACTGGGGTGAATTGGGTAAGGAATGGGAGGATATGGAGATTGATATGGAGGATTATTGGCTCTTTAAAATGTTTCCGTCTCTATTGGAAGAAAAACGACTCAAAATCCGCAAGTATAGTGAGGATTTGGAAAGGCGTAGTGTTGATAAGTATCCCTATCCCTCTCTCTCCGCTTGGGACGAGGTGAATTGGGACTCTCATTTCTCGAGTCTAGAGAAGGAGCTATTTACTCTCTATAAGTACCTATGGCGAGAATCTCAGTACTTCACCTGGAAGGAACTGGGCCTATGGTGGAACCGGGTACCGCCGCCGGATATAGAATGCTCCCTATATTTTTCTATCTTCTGGCAATTCGAAATAGCAAAGTTAATGGTTCCATGCATACTATGTATTCCAGACGTTCAAGATCTGTTTAGGGAGGAGACTAGTTACTTATCGCGTGGTCTAGTAACGAACTTTCTCAACGAGGAATTCTTTTTGAAGAAAGCCTTCGAAAAAGTAGGAGGGCCCATTGGAGATGTTCTTGTTATTGCTTCGACTTCTATTCCCCAACGCGTGGATCCCCATCTACTAGATTGGAATAGATTCCAGACATGCATTCATATACGACCGTTTTCTATTCCACAACAACGAAAGAACGTTTTCACTCTTTCAGATACTAGGGGATTTCATTTGGAAAAGAAGATGTTCTAT